AAATAAAAAAAATAGATGGAAATAAATTGCGTCCAATAGGATTTGAACCTATACCAAAGGTTTAGAAGACCTCTGTCCTATCCATTAGACAATGGACGCCGTTCATTCCGGTTTTTTCGTATTTTTCTTGAGTTGAAAACAAAAAAATCGGATTATATGTGAGAGAATTTTCGGAATTGTATATTCAACGATTCACTAATCATAATCAAATATCAAGTCATAATGTATTATCTATATTCTAGAATCGAATTCTAATAGAATATTTAGAAAAAAAAGAAAAAGCGGGTAGCGGGAATCGAACCCGCATCGTTAGCTTGGAAGGCTAGGGGTTATAGTCGACGTCGATTCAGTTCTTTGAACGTCTCTAATTCAAAACCGAACATGAAACTTTGGTTTCATTCGGCTCCTTTATGGAAAGTGAATAAATTCTTAGATCTAAGAGGTGAACAAAACGAACAAAATTATCCCCATAACACCTACGTCAGCTTTTTATTTGAATACAGACAAAACGAATCGCTTTCTAGATGATCCTTCTAGGAGAAGGTGATTCTGACAACCTTTCTAGTTACTTCGTTCTCTATTTCTATTTCATAGGATCCTAAGGAAAAAGATTTTGTTTCCACCGAGCTAAAACAATACGCCGATGTCTCTAGTAAACCAAAGTCATCGCTGAATAGCTATTTTGCTCCAATTTATTTTTTTAGAAAATAAAAAATGGAGGATTTAGTTACGATTAGAAGTTTCTTTTTATCTTTAGCCATGGATCCTTTACTCATACTTATTCAATTGGAAGTCTTGGTCCAATTCAAAAATTATGTTTCGCAATTTCATAATCCAATTTTTCAATTTATTAAGTGACTCATGGATACAAATCACGAGAATTCGTATTTTTTCTCGAATTTCTCATTGAGAGGTAAAGGATTGAATCCTTTTAAGAAATAAAGTTTTTGATCGGAATAGGAATAAAACCGAAAGACCCTTTAACTCTATAAGGGTTAATAGAACGAATCGCACTTTTACCACTAAACTATACCCGCTACAATATGATTATTGTATACAAATGGACCTTTTGTCGAGCATGTTAATTGAGTATGATCAAGATAGGATTATCAAAGAATCGTCAAAAGGAGCGTGCTGAACTTTTTCACGAGTAGATCCAAATTTAATGAGATTCGCAAAAGAGGCTCCAAAAAATTATTTAATTGAAATTATTAAATAACTAAAGTTTTCGCTGAAGAAGTTAGATACGGATCAAAAAAAACATTAAAATCATAACACAAAAAAAGTATTGTAGAAGAATCGATAGTTTTTTTTTAGTTCGGGTAAAATCTAACAAGAAAATAATTTAATTTTATAGTATTTTTTCTTTTTGTTGTTGCTTGAATATTTTATATTCAATTGAATATAATAATAAAAAGTCTTTTTTGTTTTCAAAAAAAAATAAATCATTATTTCTCTATAATTTGTTGGAACAAAAAAAAAGAGCCCGGCTAGGGACTAACCATGCCGGGTCGTGAGAATAAGAAGGGCCTTTCGAACAAAATCAACACAAAGAGGTCTTGCTTCTTTTTTTTGTTCGAGTGTTGGCGCGTTCGAGTCCATCTTTTAGATAAAGGAAATTCCTGATTTGTGGATTTCTATATAGAAATAATAGAATAGAGAAAGAAACGAGAGAAAGAAAAACTCTTTAGATTATGTGTAATGTAGTAATTCTCTTTTTCATTTGGGAGAGATGGCTGAGTGGACTAAAGCGTCGGATTGCTAATCCGTTGTACGAGTTATTCGTACCGAGGGTTCGAATCCCTCTCTTTCCGTTTCCGTTGGTTACTTTATTTATATATTAATATTCTATTTTATTATTTTTATTTCTTTTTTTTTTCAATTTTTGAAAATCTTAGTGAAACGTGTGAATAGAGAAAATACTAAGAAAATTTGAAAATTAATCAAGAAACCTTTTGTATTTTATTCTTCACGTCCAGGATTACGCCCCGGATCATTAGATAGGAATCCAAAGATAAAGAGAGAAACAAAAAATATCACTACGGTATAAACGAAGAGTTTCAGAGTAAGCATTACACAATCTCCAAGATGATTTTTTAGAAAAAAAGAGAATAGATCTTCCATTTTTTTACCACATATTTTGATACCAAGAAATGTATTGTCACAAATTCATTTGTTTTTCATTAACAAAAATGAAATTTGCGCTTATATCCAAATTTAGATATTGTGGTAGACCCTAATAGGGTTAGGGTCTTTGACTGGATGACTGGAAAAGGCTCAAAAACGAGGAAATGGGGGTAAGCCTGATTTATGCCGCCTATTCGCGAATTTCAATGTATGAATCGAGGGTTCATACTCTAAAACTTATCTGATTTTGTTTTTGTCAATTGTTATAATTTTTTCTCGAGGAAATCATGTATTTTCTAGGATATTATTATTCAGGATCTTATCGAAAACTTACAGCAGCCTGCCAAACAAAAGCTAAGAGAAAAAAAAGCAGAGGTATGACTGGCATAACATCTACGATTGGATTCAAAAAAGCATAGGCTTCGGGCAATTTGCCGAAGAAAAAACTACTCGAATAAAGGGGCGAATTAATACAGATCAAACTAACGATATTAAGCATAACAGACATTTTGTTCTTGGAGATAATTGCATTTTGGTTGCATTTTTGATATAAGGAAAAAGAAAGAAAGTAAATAAGGTAGACAAAAAATCCTTCTTTTTCTTTGAATACATACAACCAAAAATCCTCCAATTCTCAAAGGAGAATAGAAGAAACGATACTTTCATACAATATCTTAATTGAATTCTATGTAATGATCAATAAATTCAGTTGAATTCTGTATCTATATGTATCAAAATTCGAATACCGGTCTATTCTATTATTCTATAGATATAGAAGATCTATATTCTATAGATATGGAATCTTTCTAGATATTTCTTTGGGCTGGAGTTGACAAACAACCAATAACAATATTATTGTTTCTTAGTGTCAATTAGCAATTGAAATGGGGCGTGGCCAAGTGGTAAGGCAACGGGTTTTGGTCCCGCCATTCGGAGGTTCGAATCCTTCCGTCCCAGCACGGATCCATTTCTCCATTATTCCCATATAAACCCTATCATAATATAACATAATCTAAAAAGGAAGTGGGGGGGGTGGATAGCAGTTAATCTACATTACTTTAAACATCTGTGTCTGTTCGAATTTCATTAACAAATGATCAAGTCCCATATTCTATAGTATAGTAGATATAAAACATCTATAACAAACAACAAATAGTGACAACAGTTCCTATCTATCTGATAGATAGGAGAAATCTTACCTATTTTTTGTTCTATTTTGATTTTCCTAATCTGATTAAAAGAATCAAAATGCAAATATTAACTTACATTATTTTTTTATACATCTCATGAAAAAAAAGGATTTTTTTCTTCTTATCTTATTTCTTTCTTCGTTTCTTTGATCTATTTCAAATCTTTATTTGAAATTAGTGATGAGTCACTTCAAAAAGAAAGACCGATCCGCCTATAAACTATAAAGATCAAAGGCGGTGCTTATTGTCCAATTTTCTTCAAACCCAATCAAACTAAAATAAATTCAAAAATGATGTTTAATTTCATTTTAATATTTTAATTTCATTTAGAAATATTTTTTTTTAATAAAAAAATAGTTTTAATGATTCCCTATACGTGGAATCTTTGAAAAAGTAGGAAATCGTTTAATTTATCTTATTAAGTCACTTGAAGATGCAGATTCCAAAACTTATTCGTTTATATATTATTTCCATATATATATCTATATATTATAGATATAGATTTCTTTTTTCTTTCTATTATCTATTTTATATATATTAGTCTGTTAAATATGTTAAAAATGTTGTCTTGCTAGGATTTTTTCAGAAAACTATTGTTTCATGTATTATATATTCATATATAGAAGAAAAAGTGTAGATTGCGATGTCTATGGACAGCTGAACCGATGACTATTCATGATTCCGTAATTGAATCAATTCCATACCGGTTCCAAATTAGAGGAATGTTATGGTAAAACTTCGTTTGAAACGATGTGGTAGAAAGCAACGTGCGACTTGAAGGACACAACCCGTTGTGGATTTTTACATCCACCATTTTCGATTTGTCTAGAAATGAGGTGCTCTTGGCTCGACATTGTTTGTTCTGTTACACTTGAACCCTTCGTTTTTTGTCGGGTTGTAAATAGTTCATGATGGAGCTCGAACCGAAAGTATTAATTCATTTCTCAGGGGCAGGGATCTAGGGTTAATGCCAATCAACTGGAACAACTTCGTAAATAGATGGACAATCGAAAGGATCCAATTTGAGCAAGTTTCCAATTCAAAAGCAAAACTTGTTGAAATTGATCCAAATTTTGCGATTCAACGTGTATCATACTAGAATCAACCGTCCATAGGATTCTTTGATAGAAAGAAATAAATTTAATTTTAAATTAAAGGGTATGTTGCTGCCACTTTGAAAAGATTAAGAAACACCGAAGTAATGTCTAAACCCAATGATTCAAAATAGGAATAAAGGGTTTAAAAACAAGGAAACACCCTTTCTAGTTGTTAATTCTTTCGATAGTCTCAATAACTGGATTCGACTAAAGAATCCAAATAGAATTTGAAATAGTTTAACCGGTATAAACGAAAGGGAGTAAAGACTACTCAATAAATGAAATTCACTAAAGATTTTTCTTTGAGCTATTTGAGAGTTATCTGACTTGAGTTATGAGTACGAGCGGTTTCTTTTTCATTTTTCGGGAAGAAAAAAGACTGGAATCGTAGTCTAATTGATTTTATAGGCCCGTTTGTTATTTAATTTCTTAGAATTGGATACATAGACAAAACTTCGAATTAAGTCATTTTTTCTCGAGCCGTACGAGGAGAAAACTTCCTATACGGTTCCAGGGGGGGTATTGTTCATCTATATCTATCCCAATGAGCCGTCTATCGAATCGTTGCAATTGATGTTCGATCCCG